GCTGGTGTAGCTTAACATAAAGCATAGCACTGAAGATGCTAAGATGAGCCCTAAAAAGCTCCGCCTGCACAAAGGCTTGGTCCTGACTTTATTATCAGCTTTAGCTCGATTTACACATGCAAGTCTCCGCAGCCCCGTGAGAATGCCCTTAATCCCCCGCCCGGGGACGAGGAGCAGGCATCAGGCACAAAAATTAGCCCAAGACGCCTTGCCAGGCCACACCCCCAAGGGAATTCAGCAGTGATAAATATTAAGCCATAAGTGAAAACTTGACTTAGTTAGAGTTAAGAGGGCCGGTAAAACTCGTGCCAGCCACCGCGGTTATACGAGAGGCCCTAGTTGATAAACACGGCGTAAAGGGTGGTTAAGGGAGCATAAAAATAAAGCCAAAGGGCCCTTTGGCTGTTATACGCTTCTAGGCGCCCGAAGCCCGAACACGAAAGTAGCTTTAGTTAAGCCCACCTGACCCCACGAAAACTGAGGAACAAACTGGGATTAGATACCCCACTATGCTCAGTCATAAACCCAAATGTCAAATTACAATAGACATTCGCCAGGGTACTACGAGCGTCAGCTTAAAACCCAAAGGACTTGGCGGTGCCTTAGACCCCCCTAGAGGAGCCTGTTCTAGAACCGATAATCCCCGTTAAACCTCACCACTTCTAGTCATTCCCGCCTATATACCGCCGTCGTCAGCTTACCCTGTGAAGGACTAACAGTAAGCAAAATGGGCACAACCCAAAACGTCAGGTCGAGGTGTAGCGTACGAAGTGGAAAGAAATGGGCTACATTTTCTACCATAGAATAATACGAACAGCACTATGAAAAAATGCTCGAAGGAGGATTTAGTAGTAAAAAGGAAACAGAGAGTCCTTTTGAACCCGGCTCTGAGGCGCGTACACACCGCCCGTCACTCTCCCCTGTTAAATTGTACCAACTGTAATTAACACCAAAACGCCAACGAGGGGAGGCAAGTCGTAACATGGTAAGTGTACCGGAAGGTGCACTTGGATTAAACCCAGGGTATGGCTGAGACAGACAAGCATCTCCCTTACACTGAGAAGACATCCATGCAAGTTGGATTACCCTGAGCCAAACAGCTAGCTTAAGCATTTAAATAATCCGATGATATAGATAACTAGACTAAACCTCAACAAGAAAACTAAACCATTTTCACGCCTTAGTACGGGAGACGGAAAAGGCCAACCCTAAGCAATAGAGAAAGTACCGCAAGGGAAAGCTGAAAGAGAAATGAAACAACCCATATAAGCACCAAAAAGCAGAGGCTAAACCTCGTACCTTTTGCATCATGATTTAGCCAGAACCCTCAAGCAAAGAGACCTATAGTTTGAAACCCCGAAACCAAGTGAGCTACCCCGAGACAGCCTATTTAGGGCCAACCCGTCTCTGTGGCAAAAGAGTGGGAAGAGCTCCGGGTAGAGGTGATAAGCCTACCGAACTTGGTGATAGCTGGTTGCCTAAGAAGTGGATAGAAGTTCAGCCTCGTGTATCCCCCAGTCAACTAAGTAAACTCCGAAAACTAGACGCAAGGGAAAAACACGAGAGTTAGTTAAAGGGGGTACAGCCCCTTTAACCAAGGACACAACCTTAACAGGAGGATAAGGATCACACTTTACAAAACTAACCGTTTTAGTGGGCCTAAAAGCAGCCATCTGAATAGAAAGCGTTAAAGCTCAAACGGAATGAAGTTTATTATACTGATAACAAATCCAACTCCCCTAAATTTATTAGGCCCCCCCATGCCAACATGGGAGAGATTATGCTAAAATGAGTAACAAGAAGATAACCTTCTCCTAAGCACAAGTGTAAGCTAGATCGGACCAACCACTGGTGATTAACGAACCCAATCAAAGAGGGAAATGTGGACGGCAAAGGAAGACAAGAAAAACCCACAATCAACCCACAATCGTTAACCCCACACTGGAGTGCTATTTTAAAGGAAAGACTAAAAGAAAGGGAAGGAACTCGGCAAACATAAGCCTCGCCTGTTTACCAAAAACATCGCCTCCTGCAAAAATCTAAGTATAGGAGGTCCAGCCTGCCCAGTGACTATAAGTTCAACGGCCGCGGTATTTTGACCGTGCAAAGGTAGCGCAATCACTTGTCTTTTAAATGAAGACCCGTATGAATGGCCAAACGAGGGCTTAACTGTCTCCCCCTTCCAGTCAGTGAAATTGATTTACCCGTGCAGAAGCGGGTATACGTCTACAAGACGAGAAGACCCTTTGGAGCTTAAGGTACAGACCCAATCGCGTTAAACAACTTACTAAAGAGCACAAACTTAACGAACCATGGAATCTTACCTTCGGTTGGGGCGACCACGGAGGAAAGAATAGCCTCCGAGAGGACCGGGATTACTATCCTAAAGCCAAGAGGGACACCTCTAAGCCACAGAACATCTGACCAAACATGATCCGGCTACATAGGCCGATCAACGAACCAAGTTACCCTAGGGATAACAGCGCAATCCTCTCCCAGAGTCCATATCGACGAGGGGGTTTACGACCTCGATGTTGGATCAGGACATCCTAATGGTGCAGCCGCTATTAAGGGTTCGTTTGTTCAACGATTAAAGTCCTACGTGATCTGAGTTCAGACCGGAGCAATCCAGGTCAGTTTCTATCTGTAATGCTACTTTTCCTAGTACGAAAGGACCGGAAAAGAAGGGCCCATGCCGAAGGCACGCCCTACCCCTAATTGATGAAGACAACTAAATCAAGTAAAGGGTGAGCCAAAGCACAACCCAAGATAAGGACATACTAAGGTGGCAGAGCATGGTAATTGCAAAAGGCCTAAGCCCTTTCAACCAGGGGTTCAAATCCTCTCCTTAGTTCATGATAAACACCCTAATAACTCACCTAATTAATCCACTCACCTACATTGTCCCTGTCCTACTAGCGGTAGCCTTCCTAACACTAATTGAACGAAAAGTCCTAGGGTACATACAACTGCGAAAAGGCCCAAATGTTGTAGGCCCATATGGACTGTTACAACCCATTGCCGACGGGGTGAAACTGTTTATTAAAGAGCCGATTCGACCATCCACCTCCTCCCCATTCCTGTTTTTAGCAGCCCCCATGCTCGCACTGACTCTGGCCATAACCCTATGAGCACCTATACCTATGCCCTATCCCGTAGCTGATTTAAACCTAGGGATCCTGTTTGTCCTCGCACTCTCCAGCCTCGCAGTATATTCAATTCTAGGCTCTGGATGGGCATCAAACTCAAAATATGCGCTGATTGGAGCGCTGCGAGCCGTAGCTCAAACAATTTCATATGAAGTCAGCCTCGGACTAATTCTGCTATCGGTGGTTATTTTCTCTGGAGGTTACACACTACAAGTGTTCAATATCGCTCAAGAAAGTATTTGACTGCTTATTCCTGCCTGACCACTCGCCGCAATGTGATACATTTCCACCCTCGCAGAAACAAACCGAGCACCCTTTGACTTAACAGAAGGAGAATCAGAACTGGTCTCCGGATTTAATGTGGAATATGCAGGGGGGCCATTTGCCCTATTTTTCCTCGCCGAATACGCTAACATTTTATTAATAAATACACTCTCAGCAATCTTATTCATGGGAGCGTCACACATCCCAGCCATCCCAGAACTAACCGCAGTGAATCTGATAACCAAGGCTGCCCTACTTTCCATTGTCTTCCTATGAGTGCGAGCCTCATACCCACGATTCCGGTACGACCAATTGATACATTTAGTATGAAAAAACTTTCTCCCCCTAACACTAGCACTTGTACTCTGACATATTGCCCTACCTATTGCATTCGCAGGCCTCCCCCCACAAGTCTAATGAACCCCAGGAACTGTGCCTGAATTCCCAAGGACCACTTTGATAGAGTGGCTAATGGGGGTTAAAGTCCCCCCGGTTCCTAGAAAGAAGGGGATTGAACCCATCCTCAGGAGATCAAAACTCCTGGTGCTTCCTCTACACTACTTTCTAAGATAGGGTCAGCTAATTAAGCTTTCGGGCCCATACCCCGAACATGACGGTTAAAATCCCTCCTCTATCAATGAACCCTTACGTACTCACCATCCTCTTATCTAGCCTGGGATTAGGGACCACCCTAACCTTTGCCAGCTCCCACTGGCTCCTTGCTTGAATAGGGCTAGAAATTAATACCCTAGCAATTTTACCCCTCATAGCACAACACCACCACCCACGAGCAGTAGAAGCCGCTACTAAGTACTTTCTTACCCAGGCCACCGCAGCGGCCATAATTCTATTTGCGAGCACAACAAACGCTTGACTTGCTGGAGAATGAGACATTAACAACTTATCCCACCCTCTTGCCTCCACAATAGTTATTGCTGCCCTAGCACTTAAAATTGGACTAGCACCAGTTCACTTCTGAATACCAGAAGTCCTCCAAGGATTGGACCTCCTGACAGGACTAATCCTTTCGACCTGACAAAAGCTTGCACCATTCGCCCTGATCATTCAAATCGCCCCTTCCATCGATCCGATACTCCTAACAATATTAGGAATAGCCTCAACACTAGTGGGCGGATGAGGTGGACTAAATCAGACCCAACTCCGAAAAATTATGGCCTACTCCTCAATCGCCCACATAGGATGAATAATTATCATTTTGCAGTACGCCCCCCAACTAACACTTCTTGCTCTGGGAATATATATTTTTATGACCTCCGCAGCATTCATAACACTAAAGCTCTCATCAGCCACAAAAATCAGCACTTTAACAACGACATGATCAAAGAGCCCAATCCTAGCCACAACAACCGCTTTGGTTCTGCTTTCCCTAGGTGGCTTACCTCCCCTAACAGGATTTATACCAAAATGATTAATCCTGCAAGAGCTAGCCAAACAGGACCTGCCTCTTACAGCAACCATTATAGCTCTGGCTGCCCTACTAAGCCTGTACTTCTATCTACGCCTCTGTTATGCAATAACCCTAACAATCTCTCCAGGCACAATTAGCTTAACTACCCCTTGACGTGTCCACTCAACCCAGTTAACCCTCCCCCTAGCACTCTCCACAACAGCTGCACTTGGACTCCTCCCCTTAACCCCAGCTATCCTATTAATAGCTTCCTAGGGGCTTAGGATAACAATTTAGACCAAGAGCCTTCAAAGCTCTAAGCAGGAGTGAAAACCTCCTAGCCCCTGATAAGACTTGCGGGACTCTATCCCACATCTTCTGAATGCAAATCAGACACTTTAATTAAGCTAAAGCCTTTCTAGATGAGAAGGCCTCGATCCTACAAACTCTTAGTTAACAGCTAAGCGCTCAAGCCAGCGAGCATTCATCTACTTCTTCCCGCCATAAAACGAGTAAGGCGGGAAGAAAGCCCCGGCAGGGATTAGTCTGCGTCTTTAGATTTGCAATCTACTGTGTTCTTCACCACGGGGCTATGATAGGAAGAGGACTCAAACCTCTGTCTTCGGGGCTACAACCCACCGCCTATAACACTCGGCCATCCTACCTGTGGCAATCACGCGCTGATTCTTCTCTACCAACCACAAAGACATTGGCACCCTCTATCTTGTATTTGGTGCCTGAGCCGGAATAGTAGGAACCGCCTTAAGCCTCCTAATCCGGGCCGAACTAAGTCAACCCGGCTCGCTTCTCGGCGATGATCAAATTTATAATGTCATCGTTACTGCCCACGCCTTCGTTATAATCTTCTTTATAGTAATACCCATCCTAATTGGGGGCTTTGGGAACTGACTTGTACCACTAATGATTGGAGCCCCGGATATAGCATTCCCCCGAATAAATAACATAAGCTTTTGACTTCTACCACCCTCATTCCTCCTACTACTGGCCTCCTCCGGAGTTGAAGCCGGGGCTGGAACAGGATGAACAGTATACCCCCCACTCGCAGGAAACCTCGCCCACGCCGGGGCTTCTGTAGATCTAACTATTTTCTCTCTCCACCTAGCAGGTGTTTCATCAATCCTTGGAGCCATTAACTTTATTACCACAACAATTAATATGAAACCCCCAGCTATCTCTCAATATCAGACACCTCTATTTGTTTGATCCGTTTTAGTGACGGCCGTTCTTCTTCTTTTATCCCTGCCTGTTTTAGCTGCGGGAATTACTATACTATTAACGGACCGAAACCTAAACACAACATTCTTTGATCCTGCAGGAGGTGGAGACCCAATCCTCTATCAGCACTTATTTTGATTCTTCGGCCATCCAGAGGTATATATTCTTATTCTACCCGGATTTGGTATTATCTCCCACGTTGTAGCCTACTACGCCGGTAAAAAAGAACCATTTGGCTACATGGGTATAGTATGAGCTATAATGGCAATCGGCCTCCTAGGTTTTATTGTGTGAGCCCATCACATGTTCACTGTTGGGATAGACGTAGATACTCGTGCCTACTTCACATCTGCAACTATAATTATTGCAATTCCAACAGGTGTTAAAGTATTTAGCTGACTTGCTACGCTCCATGGCGGATCAATTAAATGAGAAACACCAATACTGTGAGCCCTGGGATTTATCTTTTTATTTACGGTAGGTGGACTAACTGGAATTGTCCTAGCTAACTCATCGCTAGATATTGTATTACACGACACATACTACGTAGTTGCACACTTCCACTATGTACTATCGATGGGTGCCGTCTTCGCTATCATAGCAGCATTCGTTCATTGATTCCCACTATTTTCAGGATATACTCTCCACAGCACATGAACAAAAATCCATTTCGGAGTAATATTTATTGGTGTAAACCTAACATTCTTCCCTCAACACTTTCTAGGCTTAGCTGGAATACCACGACGATATTCTGATTACCCCGACGCCTATGCCCTATGAAATACAGTTTCTTCTATTGGGTCTCTCATTTCACTTGTAGCAGTAATTATGTTTCTCTTTATTCTGTGAGAAGCTTTCGCTGCTAAACGAGAAGTAATATCTGTGGAGTTAACCGCTACAAACGTAGAATGACTGCATGGGTGCCCCCCTCCCTACCACACATTTGAAGAACCCGCATTCGTTCAAGTCCAATCAAATTAACCGAGGAAAGGAGGAATTGAACCCCCATATACTGGTTTCAAGCCAGCCGCATAACCACTCTGCCACTTCCTTCTAAAGACATTAGTAAAATTAGTAAATTACATCACTTTGTCAAGGTGAAATTGTAGGTTAGACTCCTGCATGTCTTAAGCTACACAGCTTAATGGCACATCCCACACAACTAGGATTCCAAGACGCGGCATCACCCGTTATAGAAGAACTTCTTCATTTTCACGACCACGCTTTAATAATTGTATTTTTAATTAGCACTTTAGTACTATATATTATTGTCGCAATAGTATCAACCAAACTAACCAACAAATATATCTTGGATTCTCAAGAAATTGAGATTGTATGGACTGTTCTACCAGCCGTTATCCTAATTTTAATTGCCCTCCCCTCTCTGCGCATCTTATATCTTATAGACGAGATTAATGACCCACACCTAACGATTAAAGCCATAGGACATCAATGATACTGAAGCTATGAGTATACAGACTATGAAGACCTGGGCTTTGACTCTTACATAATTCCAACCCAAGACCTAAATCCTGGACAATTTCGACTCCTTGAGACAGACCACCGAATAGTAGTACCCATAGAATCCCCAATCCGTGTATTAGTTTCAGCCGAAGATGTCTTGCACTCTTGAGCTGTTCCATCGTTGGGTGTAAAAATGGATGCGGTTCCAGGACGACTCAACCAAACCGCCTTTATTGCCTCCCGCCCTGGAGTGTTCTATGGACAGTGCTCTGAAATTTGCGGAGCTAACCACAGCTTTATACCTATTGTAGTAGAAGCCGTTCCACTCGAACATTTTGAAAACTGATCCTCCCTAATACTAGAAGACGCCTCACTAGGAAGCTAAATATGGTACAAAGCGTTGGCCTTTTAAGCCAAAGATTGGTGCTTCCCGACCACCTCTAGTGAAATGCCCCAATTAAATCCCACCCCCTGATTTGCAATCTTAGTATTTTCATGAATAATTTTTCTTATAATTATTCCCACCAAAGTACTAAATCATGTTTCACCAAATGAACCAACCCTGGTGAGCGCCGAAAAACACAAAACTGAGTCCTGAGACTGACCATGGCAATAAGCTTCTTCGACCAATTCGCGAGCCCATCCTACCTAGGAGTACCCCTAATTGCTATTGCAATCACCCTCCCTTGAGTACTTTATCCAACCCCACCCTCACGATGAATTAATAACCGATTAATTACAATTCAAGGATGATTAATCAATCGATTTACTAGCCAGCTAATGCTACCCCTGAATGTAGGAGGACATAAATGGGCCCTCCTATTAGCCTCACTAATAGTATTTTTAATTACCATTAACATGCTAGGACTCCTTCCATATACTTTTACTCCTACTACTCAGCTGTCTTTAAACATAGGGTTTGCCGTGCCATTGTGACTTGCTACGGTAATTATTGGTATACGAAATCAACCAACAGTTGCCCTAGGACATCTACTCCCTGAAGGCACACCAATTCCTCTAATTCCTGTTCTAATTATTATTGAAACAATTAGTCTATTTATTCGCCCACTAGCCCTAGGTGTACGACTTACAGCAAATCTAACTGCAGGACACCTGCTAATTCAATTAATCGCTACTGCTGTCTTCGTTTTATTACCAATGATGCCAACAGTTGCCATCCTCACAGCCATTGTCTTGTTTCTCCTTACATTGCTGGAAGTAGCTGTGGCAATAATCCAAGCTTACGTATTTGTACTCCTATTAAGCCTATATCTGCAAGAAAACGTTTAATGGCCCACCAAGCACATGCATATCATATGGTTGATCCAAGCCCATGACCCTTGACCGGCGCAATCGCTGCTCTTCTCCTAACATCCGGATTAGCAATCTGGTTTCATTTTCACTCAACTACCCTAATAACCTTAGGACTAATTCTTACACTCCTTACAATATATCAATGATGACGTGATATTATCCGGGAAGGAACATTTCAAGGCCATCACACACCCCCAGTACAGAAAGGCTTGCGATACGGAATAATTCTATTCATTACATCCGAAGTATTCTTTTTCCTGGGCTTCTTCTGAGCCTTTTACCACTCTAGCCTTGCACCTACCCCCGAACTAGGAGGATGCTGGCCACCAACAGGAATCACAACTCTAGACCCATTTGAGGTACCCCTCCTTAACACAGCCGTCCTACTGGCATCCGGGGTCACAGTAACGTGGGCACATCATAGTTTAATGGAAGGGGAACGTAAGCAAGCTATCCAATCTTTAGCCCTCACAATTTTACTTGGACTTTACTTTACTGCCCTTCAGGCCATAGAGTACTACGAAGCACCTTTCACAATCGCAGATGGAGTCTATGGATCAACTTTTTTCGTAGCAACAGGATTCCATGGACTCCACGTCATCATCGGATCAACCTTCCTAGCCGTATGTCTCCTGCGCCAAATCCAATACCACTTTACATCCGAACACCACTTTGGCTTTGAAGCCGCCGCATGATACTGACACTTTGTCGACGTAGTATGACTATTCCTCTACGTATCAATCTACTGATGAGGCTCATAATCTTTCTAGTATTAAAGTTAGTACAAATGACTTCCAATCATTTAGTCTTGGTTAAACCCCAAGGAAAGATAATGAATTTAATTATCACCATTCTATTTATTACTATAGCCCTATCTTCAATTCTGGCAGTCGTATCCTTTTGATTGCCACAAATAAACCCAGACGCAGAAAAGCTCTCGCCTTACGAGTGTGGTTTTGACCCCCTAGGATCAGCCCGACTACCATTCTCCCTCCGATTCTTCCTTGTGGCAATTTTATTTCTTCTATTTGACCTAGAAATTGCACTTCTTCTCCCCTTACCATGAGGAGATCAGCTCCACAATCCCACCGGGACATTTTTTTGAGCAACAACAGTTCTAATTTTACTCACACTAGGATTAATTTATGAATGAGCCCAAGGAGGCCTAGAGTGGGCAGAATAGGGGATTAGTCCAACACAAGACCTCTGATTTCGACTCAGAAAATCGTGGTTTGATTCCATGATCCCCTTATGACACCAGTACACTTCAGCTTCAGCTCAGCCTTCGTATTAGGATTAATGGGACTAGCATTCCACCGCACCCACCTATTATCTGCCCTACTATGCTTAGAGGGTATAATATTATCATTATTTATCGCATTGGCCTTATGAGCTTTACAATTCGAATCAACAGCATTCTCTGCCGCACCAATACTTCTACTAGCATTCTCCGCCTGCGAGGCTAGTGCAGGACTCGCACTCCTAGTTGCCACAGCCCGAACTCATGGAACTGACCGCCTCCAAAACCTCAACCTACTACAATGCTAAAAGTACTTATCCCTACAATTATATTATTCCCAACAATCTGACTCTCATCACCTAAGTGGTTATGAACAACAACGACCACACATAGCTTATTAATTGCTCTTATTAGCCTAACCTGATTAAAGTGAACATCCGAGGCCGGATGAACAACCTCCAACACATTCCTAGCCACGGACCCATTATCCACCCCCCTCCTAGTACTAACATGTTGACTTTTACCACTAATAATTTTGGCCAGCCAAAACCACATCAACCCGGAACCCATTAGCCGCCAACGTCTATATATTACCCTTCTCGCCTCATTACAAACCTTCCTAATCATAGCATTTGGTGCAACAGAACTAATCATATTTTATATTATGTTTGAGGCCACACTAATTCCAACCTTAATCATTATTACACGGTGGGGAAATCAAACAGAACGCCTTAATGCGGGCACTTACTTTCTGTTCTATACCTTAGCAGGATCTTTACCCCTCCTAGTAGCCCTCCTCCTCCTACAACAGTCGACAGGGACCCTATCAATACTTATTCTACAATACTCACAACCCCTTACACTAGAGACTTGAGGCCATAAAATTTGATGAGCCGGATGCCTAATTGCCTTCCTCGTAAAAATGCCACTATATGGTGTACACCTTTGATTACCAAAAGCGCACGTAGAAGCCCCCGTGGCAGGTTCTATAGTACTAGCAGCAGTACTACTAAAACTAGGTGGATACGGGATAATACGAATAATAGTTATACTAGACCCATTATCCAAAGAACTCGCCTATCCATTCATTATTCTAGCCCTATGAGGTATTATTATAACAGGGTCAATTTGCCTGCGACAGACGGACTTAAAGTCATTAATCGCCTACTCATCCGTCAGCCACATAGGCCTAGTAGCAGGAGGAATTCTAATCCAAACCCCCTGAGGATTTACGGGAGCAATCATTTTAATAATCGCTCACGGGCTAGTATCTTCCGCACTATTCTGTTTGGCCAACACAGCTTACGAACGTACCCACACCCGAACAATAATTCTTGCTCGAGGCCTCCAAGTGATCTTCCCACTAACAACTGTGTGGTGATTTATTGCCAGCTTAGCCAACCTGGCACTTCCACCACTCCCTAATCTAATAGGAGAGCTAATAATCATTACAACCCTATTTAACTGGTCCCAATGAACCATCGTCCTAACAGGGACAGGAACCCTAATCACAGCAGGCTACTCATTATATCTATTCCTAATATCGCAGCGAGGCCCAACACCAAACCATATCATAGGCCTATCCCCCTTCCACACCCGAGAACACCTACTCATGGTCCTACACCTTATCCCAGTTGTCCTCTTAATTGCAAAGCCAGAACTTATATGAGGCTGATGCTACTAGTAAGTATAGTTTAACTAAAAATATTAGATTGTGATTCTAAAGATGAGGGTTAAAATCCCTCTACTCACCGAGGGAGGCCCGAGGCAATAAGTACTGCTAATCCTTAAACACCACGGTTAAACTCCGTGGCTTCCTCGAGCTTTTAAAGGATAACAGCTCATCCGTTGGTCTTAGGAACCAGAAACTCTTGGTGCAAATCCAAGTAGAAGCTATGTACCCAACAACCATAATTTTGTCCTCGTCTCTTATTCTAGTCATTACAATTCTCATTTACCCCCTGTTAACTACTCTTAACCCAAGTATCCAAAACCCAAAATGGGCAGCCACACATGTTAAGATAGCTGTAAGTAGTGCATTTATTATTAGCTTATTACCACTAACAATTTTTTTAGATCAGGGAGTTGAAAGCATTGTCACAAACTGACACTGAATAAATACTACCACGTTTGACATTAACATTAGCTTCAAATTCGACCATTATTCGCTTATCTTCACCCCCATTGCCCTATACGTTACCTGATCAATTCTAGAATTTGCTTTATGATATATACACTCTGACCCCTACATAAACCGGTTTTTCAAGTACTTACTCTTATTTCTAGTTGCCATAATTATTCTAGTCACAGCCAACAATATATTTCAACTTTTCATTGGCTGAGAAGGGGTCGGAATCATATCATTTCTGCTGATTGGATGATGGTACGGACGGGCAGATGCCAATACAGCAGCCCTGCAAGCCGTACTATATAACCGCGTGGGGGATATTGGGTTAATTATAAGTATAGCTTGATTAGCAGCAAACCTAAACTCATGAGAAATTCAACAAATCTTTTTCCTATCAAAGGACTTTGATATAACACTTCCCCTGATTGGGCTTATTCTTGCAGCCACTGGAAAATCGGCCCAATTTGGCCTTCACCCATGACTCCCTTCCGCTATGGAAGGCCCTACGCCAGTCTCTGCCCTACTCCATTCCAGCACCATAGTTGTTGCTGGTATTTTCCTGCTAATTCGACTCCACCCATTAATAGAAAATAACGAGCTTGCACTAACAATCTGTTTATGTCTTGGAGCACTAACTACACTATTTACAGCTGCTTGTGCTCTGACTCAAAACGATATCAAAAAAATCGTGGCCTTCTCAACATCCAGTCAACTGGGACTTATAATAGTTACAATCGGACTTAACCAACCACAACTAGCCTTCCTACACATTTGCACACACGCCTTCTTCAAAGCCATACTATTTCTATGCTCAGGCTCAATCATCCACAGCCTAAATGACGAACAAGATATCCGTAAAATAGGGGGCCTCCACAACCTAATGCCCCTAACTTCTTCCTGCCTCACCATCGGAAGCTTGGCACTCACTGGAACCCCCTTCCTAGCAGGCTTCTTCTCAAAAGATGCTATCATTGAAGCCCTAAACACCTCACACCTAAACGCCTGAGCCCTAATCCTTACATTAATTGCTACCTCCTTCACCGCAGTATATAGCTTCCGGGTGGTATTCTATGTCACTATGGGAACCCCTCGATTCTTACCTGTGTCCCCAATCAATGAAAATGACCCACTAGTAATCAACCCTATCAAACGACTTGCTTGGGGAAGCATCATTGCAGGATTCATCATTACATTGAACTTTTTACCCTCAAAAACCCAAATTATAACTATACCCATGCCATTAAAAGTAGCCGCCCTTGCAGTGACAATTATTGGCCTATTGGTGGCTTTAGAACTAACTGCTCTAACAAACAAGCAGTTTAAAACTACACCCACGATCCCCCTCCACCATTTTTCAAATATGTTAGGATATTTTCCTGCAACAGTCCACCGAATGGCCCCTAAACTCAATCTGGTGCTAGGACAAACGATCGCCACCCAACTCGTAGATCAAACATGGTTTGAAGCCGCAGGCCCCAAAGGCCTCGCATCCGCCCAAGTAAAGATGTCCAAAAATATCAGTGACACTCAACGGGGAATAATTAAAACGTACCTCACAATTTTCCTACTAACCACAACACTTGCGATCCTTTTAGCCTCCATTTAAACTGCACGAAGAGCACCCCGACTCAGCCCACGAGTAAGTTCCAACACAACAAAAAGAGTCAGAAGCAAAACTCACGCACAAATAACCAGTATTCCACCTCCCAAAGAGTACATTATAGCCACACCGCTAGTGTCCCCTCGCAATATAGAAAACTCTTTCATAGTATCAATTACCAACCAGGAACCCTCATATCAACTCTCTCAAAATAGTCCCCCTACCACACCAACACCCAAAAGATAGATTAGGACATAACCAATAACAGAACGATCCCCCCAAGCCTCCGGAAAGGGCTCGGCAGCTAGAGCCGCTGAGTAAGCAAATACCACCAACATCCCTCCAAGGTAAATTAAAAACAGAACAAGGGACAGAAAGGACCCACCATGCCCCGCAAGAACTCCACACCCGACCCCTGCCGCGACTACTAAGCCGAGAGCAGCAAAATAAGGCGCAGGATTAGAAGCCACAGCAACCAAACCTACAACCAAAGCCATTAACAGTAAAGATACAAGATAAGTCATAATTCCTACTCGGATTTTAACCGAGACCAGTGACTTGAAGAACCACCGTTGTTATTCAACTATAAGAACCATAATGGCAAGCCTACGAAAAACACATCCCCTAATAAAAATCGCAAATGACGCACTCGTCGACCTACCAACCCCCTCCAACATTTCAGTCTGGTGAAACTTTGGCTCCCTACTGGGACTTTGCTTAATTACCCAAATCCTAACCGGGCTATTCCTAGCAATACATTACACCTCCGACATCTCGACCGCCTTTTCCTCTGTCGCACATATTTGCCGAGACGTGAGCTACGGGTGGCTCATCCGCAATATTCATGCCAACGGAGCATCATTCTTCTTTATCTGCATCTACATGCATATCGCCCGAGGACTATATTATGGATCCTACCTCTATAAAGAGACCTGAAACATTGGGGTCATTCTTTTGCTACTAGTAATAATAACGGCCTTCGTAGGATACGTGCTCCCATGAGGACAAATGTCCTTTTGAGGGGCAACAGTCATCACAAACCTCTTATCAGCAGTACCCTACGTAGGGAATGAACTGGTACAATGAATCTGAGGGGGGTTCTCAGTAGATAACGCAACACTGACACGGTTCTTCGCCTTCCACTTCCTCCTACCATTTGTAGTTGCCGCAGCAACTATCATTCACCTGCTCTTCCTACACGAAACAGGCTCAAACAACCCGGCAGGGATCAACTCAGACGCAGACAAAATTTCTTTCCACCCCTACTTCTCCTATAAAGACCTGTTAGGATTTGCAGCAATGCTGCTAGCCCTAACATCTTTAGCGCTATTTTCACCAAACTTACTGGGTGACCCAGAAAATTTCACTCCCGCAAACCCCCTAGTCACTCCGCCTCATATTAAACCAGAATGATATTTCCTCTTTGCCTATGCCATCCTCCGGTCTATCCCTAATAAGCTAGGAGGCGTTCTCGCCCTATTATTCTCTATCCTAGTACTAATAGTAGTGCCAATCCTCCACACATCTAAACAACGAGGCCTTACGTTCCGTCCAATCACCCAATTCTTATTTTGAACCCTAGTTGCCGACATGATTATTCTAACCTGAATTGGAGGAATGCCGGTAGAACACCCATTCATTATTATTGGACAAATTGCGTCCGCCCTATATTTTGCCCTGTTCCTAATTCTAGCCCCACTAGCAGGGTGACTGGAAAACAAGGCACTGGAATGAGCTTGCCCTAGTAGCTTAGCCTAAAAGCGTCGGTCTTGTAATCCGAAGATCGGAGGTTAAATTCCTCCCTAGAGCCCAGAAAAGGGAGATTTTAACTCCCACCCCTGGCTCCCAAAGCCAGAATTCTAAAGTTAAACTATTTTCTGACCACCCGTGGCTCAATGAGCTGCCTATATGGTGTAGTACATAATATGCATAATATTACATTAATGTGCTAGTACATTAATGTATAATCACCAACTCGCTATTTAGACCATAAAGCAAGTACTAAATATTAAGGTATACATAAGCATGTCATTAAGAATCAGGATTATGTCCTATTAACCTGGGACGGTGAATAATCCCCTATAGTATCCATACGAAATTTTTCCTTGCAGGGATCAACTAGGGTTTTACCCGAGATAAATATGTAGTAAGAGACCACCAACCAGTTTATATAAAGGCATACCATTAATGATAGGTCAGGGACAATAACTGTGGGGGTCGCACAGAATGAACTATTACTGGCATCTGGTTCCTATTTCAGGGACATAACTGTAGAATCCCACCCTCGGATAATTATACTGGCATCTGATTAATGGTGTAGTACATATGTCTCGTTACCCACCTAGCCGAGCATTCTCTTAAATGCATAACGTTCTCTTTTTTTGGTTTCCTTTCAACTGGCATCTCAGAGTGCAGGCTCAAAAAAAGTTCAAGGTAGTTCATTTATACCTGGGTTCAAGTAATATAGGTTAATTATTGAAAGTCATTACTCAAGAGTTACATAACTTTAATTCAAGTGCATAAGGTATCTATTACTTGCTCCATATTACAGTTATATCCCCCTTTGGTTTTTGCGCGACAAACCCCCTTACCCCCTACGCCCGGCGAATCCTGTTATCCTTGTCAAACCCCAAAAGCAAGGAAGACCCGAGAGGCGTACTAAGTCAACAAGTTGTAGTAAGGGTTGACTATACCCATCACGTATTATATATATAACATATATAAATTTATTTCCCAAATTATAAACCTTAACTAGCTCAATATTCTCGAGTGAGAATCTCAAAAATCTAGCTGAATACTAAAAATTCTGAGTTTATATATTGT